TATATAAAAAGAAGGCTATAAATATTCCCCAATAAGCTATACTAACCGAAAAAGTTGCATTTATCACAAATTCATACCAATCCACAGAATTCTTCGAATTTGAATGTAAAAGATTTATAGATGGAGTTAACCATTGAGTTAATATATCCAAATCCGTTCCTTCGTGATTGAATGGAATTCCTATGAATCCAATGAAGGAAGTAAACAGAATCAATACAACCAGAGTAAATAACATAGTATTGTCCGATTCATGAGGATATGAAGAAATATTTTTATTGTCAAAATCAGTAATAGTAATAAAAGATCGGATCATTTTTATTAAATTTCCATCAATTTTATATAGGTTTTTTGTTTTCGAAAAAAAAGAAGCCCTTTCCTTATTGTTCATTGTTAATAAGGTTAATAAACCAAAATTATTATTAATATTCATCGTTTTCAATCCTTCTTTACCCCATAGAGATATTGAATAGAAGTAACTACTTTTTTTTCCACTGTAATTTTTTAAATAAATGTTCAAATGACCTTCAAAAGTAAGTAAATAGATTCGAAACATATAAAATGCAGTTAATCCGGCCGTGAAATAAGCTATTATTGCGAAAATCGGCGAATATAACCAACTACCATTAAGAATTTCATCTTTGGACCAAAAACAAGCAAGAGGCGGAATACCACAAAGAGAAAGTGTACCTATTAAAAAAGCAGTTTTTGTAATTGGCACATGTTTTGTTAATCCCCCCATAAGAACCATATTCTGACTTTTATCTGGAGAATATCCAACAATAGCTTCCATTGAATGAATAACGGATCCGGATCCTAAAAACAATAATGCTTTTGAATAAGCATGAGTAATCAAATGAAATAAAGCAGCTCGATAAGAACCTATACCTAGGGCTAACATCATATAACCCAGTTGAGACATTGTAGAATAAGCTAAACTTCTCTTAATGTCTTTTTGAGCAAGAGCTAAAGTAGCTCCTAATAGTACGGTTATTATACCTATAAAAGATATTCCATTCGTTATGTAAGGTATGACTACGAAAAGAGGAAGAAGTCGAGCGACTAGAAAAATCCCCGCCGCTACCATGGTAGCAGCATGTATGAGAGCTGAAATAGGAGTAGGCCCCTCCATAGCATCAGGTAACCATACATGAAGGGGAAATTGGGCAGATTTAGCAACTGCACCAGCAAATAACAAGAAAGTACACAAAATACAAAATAAAAAATGGATCTCATTTTTATTAATTAAGTTATTGAATATTTCAAACAAATCCCGAAACTCGAAACTGCCTGTTATCCAATAAATACCTAAAATTCCTAATAATAAGCCAAAATCCCCTACACGATTAGTCACAAACGCTTTTTGACAGGCATTTGCAGCAATAGGTCGTATGAACCAAAACCCTATTAATAGATACGAACACATTCCAACTAATTCCCAAAAAATATAAATTTGTATCAAATTTGAACTAGTAACTAATCCCAGCATGGAAGTATTGAAAAAACTCATATAAGCAAAAAATCTCAAATATCCCCGATCATGAGACATATAATTATCACTATAAACAAGAACTAGAATTGCAACAGTAGTAATTAACATTGACATAATAGAGGTAAGTGGATCGATCAAGTAGCCGAATTCTAAAGAAAAATCATTATTAATAGTCCAAGACCATACATATTGATAAATAGAATTGCTATTTATTTGCTGAATAGACAGCTTCATCGAGAAAATCATAACTATACTTAACAACAAAATACTAGAAAAAGCCCAAATACGCCGAAGATTTTTTGTTGTCGTCGGAAAAAGGAGAAGTCCCACTCCTATTAACAAAGGAACCGGAAGTGGAGTGAAGGGTATGATCCATGCATATTGGTATATATGTTCCATAATCAAATATCTAAATTTTTTATTTAAATTTTATTTTTTGTTTACGATTCGCCGGTTCTTGCCTCTTTTGAATTGAAAGAAGCCAATAAAAAAAATCAAGTTTTTATTTTACATAACTTAAAAAAATAGAATTTGTTAATTTACTATTTTATATTAAATAAAATTTTTAATTAATATTATTAAACATTTTTTATTTTAATATTCAAACCAAGAAGTTCTAATTGGTCAAATAATTAATTTGTTAGTATTAGTAAAAGTAAATCCTTAATTATTTAAGTAAATGTAAAATGTTGAAGTCTCTGAAGTAGGAATCAAAAAAAATTCTACTTTCATTTACAGTTAAGTTATTTATAATATATATAATAAAGATAAAAAAATTAGACTAAAAAATAGTATGAATCAGAAGATCTACTAAAAATCTAATAAACAATCTAATAAAAAAATAAGTAATACAAAAAACTAGGAACTAGTTATTTTAATAAGTTTATTCAGTAGTTTATTCATAATTATTAACTGGTTTTACGAAAAATTATTTGATTGTCTTCCGTTCCAAACGAAAAACAAAAAAACATAGAAAAATATTCTTTTTTTTTTATAGTTATATATTTTATATAGTTTATAGAAAAAAAGGATATGATACCTCTTACTTTACTTTACTACTTTACCATAACATAGAATAAAAAAAAATCACTAAAATGTCTCAAATTATGGATTCTTTAAACAAATTAATTTATGGGATTAAATTATGGATATCATTTCAATTTGAAAATTGGAAATTCGATTTATTTAGATTTTCGAAAAAAAAAAGAAAAAATTCAAGCTTTTCAATTAAGATTTGCTAACTTAAATTTTTCGATGTGGCTTAATATGCACATGTAAATTAAATGAAATACAGCAAAAATATACAAAATATATAGAGATCTTAAGTATAAGTAGAAATTTTGATTAATTATTTAATTTTTATTAAATTTATTCATCAATTTCGCACGAAGTATTTTAAATTATAAATAAATATTATACTCCATAGAAAATTTTGTTTCTCCTAATTGAATATTTTAGGGAATTTTAATATATATATATATATATTTCATATATTTTTAGTTAGATTATGCTTTTCTATAATGAAAAATTTGACTAAAAGGCCCTGTATGGTATAGAATCTAAAAAATACATGGATAATTAATTATATAGTAAACAAAGATTCGTTTGACCAATAGATGTTTTTCACATCCAACTACAACAATGAGTAATCCATTTTAAATGGCAGTTCCAAAAAAACGTACTTCTATTTCCAAAAAGCATATTCGTAAAAATTTTTGGAAAAAAAAGGGATATTGGGCAGCGTTAAAAGCTTTTTCAATAGCAAAATCTCTTTATTCCGGGAATTCAACTTTGTTTATAGAAAAAAAAAATAAAAAAAATCTTCGTCGAATACGAACAATCGAAATACGAACAATAGAAGTCGGCCTAACCCAAAAAAATCTTATAACAAATTGGAACGATGACGCATCTTATAGTAAACAAAGTAAAACGATTCTACTATAGTAGGAATCAAAAAATTTGAAACAAAAAAAAGGAGTTTTATATGATTTATCCGTCTTTTCTACTAGGCAATTCCGCATCTCTAGCTATGAAGCTAATGAATTCGGTCGTTGTGGTCGGACTCTATTATGGATTTCTGACCACATTATCCATAGGCCCTTCTTATCTCTTACTTCTCCAAGCTCATTTTCAGGTTATAGAAGAAGGAGAAGAAGAAGCAATCGAGAAGGAGGTAGCCGCATCAACTGGTTTTATGATAGGACAACTCCTGATGTTCATATCGATCTATTATAGGCCTCCGCGTCTAGTATTGAGTAGGCCTCGTACAATAACTTTCATAACTGTACCTTATCTTTACCTTCATTACATGTGGTACAGTTACGAAGACTTTTTTGTTGATGAAAAATCTACTCGCAAAAATTCAATGCGTACGCGTAATCTCAGCATTCAATGTATATTCCTGAATAATCTCTTTTTTCAATTATTGAGCCATTTCTTTTTTTTCCCAAGTACAATGTTTTTCAGATTACTCAACGTTTATATGTTTCGATACAACAACAAGATATTATTTTTAACAAGTAGTTTTGTTGGTTGGTTAATTGGTCACATTTTATTCATGAAATCGGTTAGATTCGTATTAGTATGGATACAGCAAAATTATTTGGTTAGATCAAATAAGCCCGCTAGACCTAAAAAGTACCTTTTCTATGTGTTTCGATTTTATCAGAATTTGATCTTCGATTTGAGAAATTCTTTTGGTCTAATCGGTGGTATTCTCGTATTTTTTACATGTCTACTCATTTTTAACAAAATGCCGTTACCTATTTTGACTTATAAACCGAAAGAAGCCGAAGTGGAAATAGATCGAAAAAAAGCTGAAGAATATTTTTATAGAATAGGCCTAGCGAAAGAAGGGGAATTTACCAAGGAAGAGCCTTCTCCTCCCCTTTTTAAACTTTTTAAAGTTTTTAAAGTTTTTAAAGAAGCATTCTATAAAAAAATCCCAACTTCTGATCAAAATGATGGAAAAAAAAGAATTTCTTTTTCACATCCACCTAGTTTAGCCGCTTTCTCGGGAATGATACAAAAAAAGACTTCTTTGTCTACAACAGAAAAATTATCATCTGATGAACTGTACAATTATGGGATTCGTACCAATGAACAAAAAAAGAACAGCTTAAGCACTGAATTTTCTAAAGAAATTGCAGTTTTAGACAGAAAAGGGCTTAAAGAGATAAATGTATTGGAAAAAAAAACTCGATTAGCCGATAAAAAAAAAGATAAAATACAATATTTCCAAAAAACATCTGATCCCCTCTTAAGGGGATCCTCTCGGGGACACCCCAAAAAGCCACCTGCACCCACACCCTTCAAAAGATTAACTGACCTCTTCTTTCTTCCACCCGAAGCTCAACTTATAAAAAATAATGAAAGGTACCTAGAAAAATGTAGACCCGACGCGATAATTATAGCAGAATTTAGGTATTTCATGTCTTTTATAAACGATTCCTTGGCTCAAAGTAAAGGGTTTCATCAAAATTTTATTGAAAGGGAGGGAAAAATAAAAGAAATCGAGAAAAAAACTCTTTTCTGGCCATCCAGTCTACTAAAAAATATACAACAATTACGGAAACAAGAAAAAGATGCGGTGTTAGTGGAGGCTGATATTGCCGGACTGCCATGCAGGCGTGCAACTGTTTTGCTTTCTGGAGGGGAGAGTGACACAGATGAAAAAGAATCCAAAAAATTACATTTCAAACGTTATGTACCAAGATCACAATTTCGTCGAGAATTGATCAAAGGTTCCATGCGTGTTCAAAAATGTAAAACGAGTGTTTGGTCAATATATCTAGAAAAACCACATTCCAGATTTTTTACAAACAGAATAGATTCTTTGTTTTATACTTTTCTTAAGTATTGCGAGTTTATTAGAGGAATTTTTCTAGAGTATACGGGAAAAATCTCAGAATTTGAACGTTTGGTTTATTACTCTTCTTTCGAAGATGTCCTTCTTACTATAGAAGAATTGGAAAACGAACCGACCGAAAGGGAAAAAATAGACGAACAAATAATGGAGGCCGAAAGAGCCTGGGAGGAGGAGTATACGTACGGTCAACCACTAAGGGCTGCGCTTCTAGGCGCCCAGGCAATTCTTAGAAAATATATTATATTCCCTTTATTGATAGTAGCGAAAAATATTGGCCGTATGTTATTATTGCAACGGCCTGAGTGGTCGCAAGATTTCAAAGAGTGGAAGAACGAAGTATATATAAAATGTACCTATAACGGTATTCCATTCTCAACCGAAAAACTTCCTGAATACTGGTCAGAAGACGGTTTCCAGATAATGGCAGTCTCTCCTTTCCGCCTAAAACCTTGGCACGACGGATATAGGCCTTTTGATCGAGACCCTTATCAAGTTGTTAATAAATTTGATAGTTATGATGAAGTTGGTCCTACAGAAAAAAAAGGGTTTTTTAATAATATTAAGCAATCATGTAAAAAGATAAGATTTGATGAGCGAGCGCGCCAAGTATTTGCGCGAATACGCTACTTATTTGAGCGAGCACGTTACTTATTTGAGCGAGCACGTCAAAGAGCGTATCCATTTCGTAAAAAGTATAATATTAAGAAATTACGCAAAAATAAACTTCGGGAATCATATAAAAAACATCAGGAATTATATAAAAAGGGATTATATATAAAACTTTGGGAATCATATAAAAAACTTTGGGAATCACATAAAAAACTTTGGGAATTACATAAAGGGGAATTTTATGATAAATTTCAGGAATTATATAATAAATTTCAGGAATTATATAAAATACTTCAGGAATTATATAATGACTTTCAGGAATTCGATAATAAATCTAAGGAAGCATCTAAAAAACTTCGGGAATTATATAAAAAAATAGAAAAAAAAAGCTGAAAAAAAAGCTGAAGAAAAAGCTGAAGAAAAAGATATTGAATTGCCGTCGTATAAGCCTCCTAGACATTCGTATCCTTCACTTAAGCTTCGTACTCGTATGTATACCGGAGATGGGTATACGTTTTATAGAACTTGGCGTAATGCTAATATGAGAAGGCAGACGGGTGGAGGTACCCCTGCTCTTCCTCCGTTGCCGGAGGAGGAGCCTCCTACATCTTTATCAAAATTTTTACAAAAAGGAATATTAATTATTGAAGGATATCCAGCGTCTATGTCTATAAATAATGGGAATTTTCTTATGTATCAAATGATAGGTATTTCACGGGCTCATAGGAGTAGACACAAAATTAATCAAAAAATATACAGATACATAGACAAAAACAATTCTGATTTGCTTATTCTTGAAAATATTTTATTACCTAGACGTCGTCGAGAATTGAGAATTCTAACTTGTTTCAACCCAAGGAATAATAAAGTTGTGGATAAAAACCCAGTATTTTACAATGGGAATAGGGTAAAAAACGGTAGTCAATTTTTTGATAAAAGCAAAGATCTTGATCGAGATAAAAAGAAACTTATAAAATTCAAATCCTTTCTTTGGCCGAATTATCGATTAGAAGATTTAGCTTGTATGAATCGTTATTGTATCCATACTAATAACGGCAGTCGTTTTAGTATGTTAAGAATACGTATGTATCCACGATTAAAAACTCATTTATGATACATTTATCTTATATATTCCTTATCGTCTAGTAGATAAATAGATGTGCACGCGCCTTGTCTTAGCGTCCAATTTCGATACATGATACTAATTCGATAACGTATCAATTAGATCCAGAAATGAATCAACAGAATTTTCTTTATTCATTTTATCAAAATGAATAAAGAAAATTCTGATTATTATGTGTACCAGATAAAAATAGCTGGCATTATTATTACTGATCGGCAAAATTCCATATTTGGTAAAAAAAAAAAGAAGTTTTAAATTTTATGACAAAAAAATCATTCATATCTGTTATTTCGCATGAAGAAAAAGAAGAAAACAGGGGGTCCGTTGAATTTCAAGTATTCCGTTTTAGCAATAAGATAGGAAGACTTACTTCACATTTGGAATTGCACAAAAAAGACTATTCATCTCAGAGAGGTCTACGAAAAATTCTAGGAAAACGGCAACGACTACTGGCTTATTTGTTAAAAAAAGATGGAGTACGCTATAAAGAATTAATCAGTCAATTGAACATTCGAAAGCTAAAATAAAAACACGTTAATTTGAAGAGTCGTTTTGAATTATTTGATTTATTCGATCTTGAATTTTGATGAACTTCTTTTTGTTTTCAGCAATTCATGGAAAACTGAATAATGAATCGGGGAAAACCTATGGCTGTACCAACTACAAGAAAAGACCTCATGATAGTCAATATGGGTCCTCACCATCCATCCATGCATGGCGTTCTCCGACTTATCCTTACTTTAGACGGTGAAGATGTTATTGACTGTGAACCAATATTGGGTTATTTACACAGAGGGATGGAAAAAATTGCGGAAAACCGAACAATTATACAATATCTGCCTTATGTAACACGTTGGGATTATTTAGCCACTATGTTCACCGAAGCAATAACGGTAAATGGGCCAGAACAATTGGGAAATATTCAAGTACCTAAGAGGGCTAGCTATATCAGAGTGATTATGCTGGAGTTAAGTCGTATAGCTTCTCATTTGTTATGGCTCGGCCCTTTTATGGCAGATATTGGCGCGCAGACCCCCTTCTTCTATATTTTCAGAGAAAGAGAATTGGTATATGATTTATTCGAAGCTGCCACCGGTATGAGAATGATGCATAATTATTTTCGTATCGGCGGAGTAGCTGCCGACCTACCTTATGGATGGATAGATAAATGTTTAGATTTTTGTGATTATTTTTTAACAGGGATTGCTGAATACCAAAAACTTATTACACGAAATCCTATTTTTTTAGAACGAGTTGAAGGAGTGGGCATTATTGGTGGAGAAGAGGCAATAAATTGGGGTTTATCGGGACCAATGCTACGAGCTTCCGGAATACAATGGGATCTTCGTAAAGTTGATCATTATGAGTGTTACGACGAATTTGATTGGGAAGTCCAATGGCAAAAAGAAGGAGATTCATTAGCTCGTTATTTAATACGAATCGGTGAAATGGCAGAATCCATCAAAATTATTCAACAGGCTCTAGAAGGAATTCCAGGGGGTCCCTATGAGAATTTAGAAATCCGACGCTTTAATAGAATAAAATATCCTGAATGGAATGATTTTGAATATCGATTCATTAGTAAAAAGCCATCCCCTGCTTTTGAATTGTCGAAACAAGAACTTTATGTAAGAGTCGAAGCCCCAAAGGGGGAATTGGGAATATTTTTGATAGGAGACCAGAGTGTTTTTCCTTGGAGATGGAAAATTCGTTCCCCGGGTTTTATCAATTTGCAAATTCTTCCTCAGTTAGTTAAAAAAATGAAATTGGCTGATATTATGACGATACTAGGTAGCATAGATATTATTATGGGAGAAGTTGATCGTTGAAATGATAATTGATACAACAGAAGTACAAGCTATCAAGTCTTTTTCCAGATTAGAATCCTTAAAAGAGGTTTATGAAACTATATGGATGCTTGTCCCTATTTTGATTCTCATATTGGGAATCACAACAGGTGTACTGGTAATTGTGTGGTTAGAAAGAGAAATATCCGCAGGTATACAACAACGTATTGGACCTGAATACGCCGGCCCTTTGGGAATTCTTCAAGCTCTAGCAGACGGGATAAAATTACTTTTGAAAGAGAACCTTCTTCCATCTAGGGGGGATACACGTTTATTTAGTATCGGACCCTCTATAGCAGTCATATCAATTCTACTAAGTTATTCAGTAATTCCTTTTGGCTATCGCCTTATTCTAGCCGATCTCAGTATTGGTGTTTTTTTATGGATTGCCGTTTCAAGTATTGCTCCAATTGGACTTCTTATGTCAGGATATGGATCAAATAATAAATATTCCTTTTTAGGTGGTCTACGGGCTGCTGCTCAATCAATTAGTTATGAAATACCATTAACTCTATGTGTGTTATCAACATCTCTACGTGTGATTCGTTGAGACATAAGTCTTCCTCCATTTCTTTTTAGGTTTCTAAGAATAAAAATTAAACGTATTAAATAGATATATCTTTCTTTCTTTTTTTATTCACTAGCCCGGATTGCTAAACTAAACTAGATAGTTAGATGAGTGAAAGAAAACAGCTTCGAAATTCGCAGTAAAAAAATGGAATCTCATTTCCTATGTACAAGGGTTAAACGAAAATAAACATAAGCAGTCAAGACTCTTTACCCCAAGATTGGTTAATAAGTCATCATGTCTTGAAGCGGGTTGAAAAGAACAACTCTATGGAGCTTTTACTATCTTTTGTATGTATTCCCATACATGAATTACCATAGAGATTGAGAAAAAATGAGTGGATGATTAGGAACACAAAAGTACACAAAGGATTCGTAATAGAGATTATGTAAGTTATTCGAAGAGACTTTTATACATAAAAGAAATACTAATTAGGGCTTTAAATTTGTAGAAACGATCAAGTAGTACTCCCAAAAATGAAATTCCGATCCAGAGTATGATCCTATCCACCGATTATATGAATAACTATCAGTAACGAAGTAATCCTTTACCCTTTCTTTCTTTTATTTAGGTTTAATATAAAAGTAAAGTAAAGGAACGAAAAGAAAGTATGGAATTGCAAAAAAAATCTTTTTTATCTGATATCCATATTAATGGAAATGAAATTTTTGTCATGTCATAAATAATGAATGTTTAATTCTTTTTTTTTCGGAATCGAAAAAAAAGTGAACTATTTATTGATATTGGTAATAAAGAGTATTTTTTTTGAAGGATCTAAGTTATTACTCAATAAAAAAATTGAAATTCTTAAACTTAAAGTAAGGGATAAGATCAATTCCGAAGCACTTTTTTTATAGTATAGCAGACAGAATTCCATTAGTCTAATTCAGGAACTTTCGATTGATTTTAACTTTATCTATCCTACAAGTATATCAAGATTAAATAAAGAATATCTAATCAGTCCCTAGATTTATTTATGGCTCTCGAGGAGCCGTATGAGGTGAAAATCTCATGTACGGTTCTGGAATAGCGATGATAAGAGTGATCTTATCATCGACTATGATTATCTAACAGTTCAAGTACAGTTGATATAGTTGAGGCGCAGTCAAAATATGGTTTTTGGGGATGGAATTTGTGGCGGCAACCTATAGGGTTTATTGTTTTTATAATTTCTTCTCTAGCCGAATGCGAGAGATTGCCTTTTGATTTACCAGAAGCAGAAGAAGAATTAGTAGCAGGTTATCAAACCGAATATTCGGGTATCAAATTTGGTTTATTTTATGTTGCTTCCTATTTAAATCTACTAGTCTCTTCACTATTTGTAACAGTTCTTTACTTGGGTGGTTGGAATCTCTCTATTCCATACATATTGATTCCTGAGTTTTTGGAAATAAATAAAGCGTATGGAGTCTTTGGAACAACAATTGGTATTTTCATTACATTAGCGAAAACTTTTTTGTTCTTGTTCATTCCTATCACAACAAGGTGGACTTTACCTAGACTGAGAATGGACCAATTATTAAATCTTGGATGGAAATTTCTTTTACCTATTTCTTTAGGTAATCTATTATTAACAACTTCTTCCCAACTCCTTTCATTATAAATTTATATAAAAAAATCGAATAGAATATTTGATATTCACTATAATTCAAATTCAAATATTCAAATTCAATTCACAACTTGTATCAAACAAGAGAAAGAAACAAAATCCAATTTATTATTGATATTTACTATATGTTCCCTATGGTAACTGGGTTCATCAATTATGGTCAACAAGCAGTACGGGCGGCAAGGTACATTGGTCAAAGTTTTATGATTACCCTATCTCATGCCAACCGTTTACCCGTAACTATTCAATACCCTTATGAAAAATTGATCACATCGGAGCGTTTTCGTGGTCGAATACACTTTGAATTTGATAAATGCATTGCTTGTGAAGTATGTGTTCGTGTATGTCCTATAGATCTACCTGCTGTTGATTGGAAATTGGAAACGGATATTCGAAAGAAACGATTGTTTAATTACAGCATTGATTTCGGAATCTGTATATTTTGTGGTAATTGTGTTGAGTATTGCCCAACAAATTGTTTATCAATGACTGAAGAATATGAGCTTTCTACTTATGATCGTCACGAATTAAATTATAATCAAATTGCTCTGGGTCGTTTACCAATATCAATAACGGATGATTACACAATTCGAACAATTTTGAATTCGCCTCAAACAAAAGAGAAATCTCATAACAAATGAGAAATCTTGTGATGGAAGAAATTACTAAGGTTCTTTTATTTAATTTTAAATTTAAATTCAAAAAGTTGATTTTTTTATTTTGGTCAAAAATTACAAACCCCGACTATTCTATTCACTATTCTATTGATTGATGAAAATCACAACTTAATTTGTATTGAAAATCTGTTTACTGTAATGATTTCCAATAGTTTTAGTTTCGAACGACTCTTTCAGATAAAAAAAGAATGCGATGGGTCCAATAACTTTAATATGTATATCAAATTAGGATTTCATTTAATTAGCAATAATTAGTAGCGCATGAACTTCTTTTTTCCTGTCCAAGTCAATAAGATCATGAAAAATTCCTATTTTTTTATCTCTTATTTTACATATAATGGATTTAACTGGAGCAATACATGATTTTCTTTTAGTCTTTCTGGGGTCAGGTCTTATATTAGGGGGTCTCGGAGTGGTATTATTTACCAATCCTATTTTTTCTGCCTTTTCACTGGGATTGGTTCTTGTTTGTATATCTTTATTTTATATTCTAGCAAACTCGCATTTTGTAGCTTCTGCACAACTCCTTATTTATGTAGGAGCTATAAATGTTTTAATAATATTTGCTGTAATGTTCATGAGTGGGCCAGAATATGGCAAAGATTTTCATCTTTGGACTGTTGGGGATGGGGCTATTTCGTTGGTTTGTACAAGTCTTTTTGTTTCATTAATTATTACTATTCTAAATACGTCATGGTATGGGATTATTTGGACTACAAGATTAAACCAGATTCTAGAACAAGATTTGATAAATACTAGTCAACAAATTGGAATTCATTTATCAACAGATTTTTTTCTTCCATTTGAACTCATTTCAATAATTCTTTTAGTTGCTTTAATAGGTGCAATTTCTGTGGCTCGCCAATAAGTCAATAATTTATTTTTAAAACTAGCAATCCAAATAAAAATGAAATTTTATCCTATTCATTTCCATTCAATTTTATTCGAATTGATGCATAAAACGGAAATACTTTATAGATAGTTAGATTTATTAACAAACAAACTATTTTTTTATTCATCGATTTGAACGTTTCGTTTCGGAAAAAAAAAATATTGCATTGAATTAACTCCTCCAATCTGGACGATTGACTAAAAATGAGCTATTATGATTTAAAAGAAGCCGCTATGGTGAAATTGGTAGACACGCTGCTCTTAGGAAGCAGTGCGAGAGCATCTCGGTTCGAGTCCGAGTAGCGGCATGCCATCGTACAAATTAACAAAAGGATTCAATAGTTCTATAATGAATAATGAAATGAATTTCATTTATTATTTACATTTACTAATTTTCAATTGAAGGATTTCTTTTTTTTTTTATGATATTTTCGACTTTAGAGCATATTTTAACTCATATTTCCTTTTCAATGGTTTCCATTGTAATTATACTTCAGTTGATAACTTTATTAGTCAATGAGATAGTAGGACTATATGATTCATTTGAAAGGGGCATGATAATTACTTTTTTCTGTCTAACAGGGTTATTAGTTACTCGTTGGATTTATTGGAAACATTTCCCATTAAGTGATCTATATGAATCATTAATCTTCCTTTCTTGGAGTTTCTACATTATTCATATGATTCTTTATTTTAAAAAACAGAAAAAAAATCTAAGTGCAATAACCGCGCCAAGTGCTATTTTTACCCAAGGGTTTGCTACTTCGGGACTCTTAACGGAAATGCATCGATCCGCAATATTAGTACCCTCCCTCCAATCTCATTGGTTAATGATGCATGTAAGTATGATGGTCTTGGGTTATGCAGCTCTTTTATGCGGATCATTATTATCAATAACACTTTTAATCATTACATTTCAAAAAGAAATAAAAAAAGATATAATAAGGATTTTTGATAAAAGAAAACATTTATTAAATGATTCATCTTTCTTCGGTGAGATTCAATACATGAATGAAAAAGGCAATATTTTACAAAGCACTTCTCCCCTTTCGGTTCGGAATTATTACAAGTCTCAGTTGATTGAACAACTGGATTTTTGGGGTTATCGTGTTATTAGTCTAGGATTTTTCTTTTTAACCACAGGTATTCTTTCAGGAGCAGTATGGGCCAATGAGGCATGGGGATCATATTGGAATTGGGACCCAAAGGAAACTTGGGCATTTATTACTTGGACCCTATTTGCTATTTATTTACATGTTAGAACAAATAAAAATTTGCAGAGTGCTGATTCTGCAATTGTGGCTTTTATAGGCTTTCTTATAATTTGGATATGTTATTTTGGGGTGAATCTATTAGGAATAGGGCTACATAGTTATGGTTCATTTACATTAACACTTAATTAAATTGAAGAAAGGGACTTGCGAATCTAAACATAGGACAAGGCCTAAGCAAGTTTCTTATAAACATTTAAAGAAAGTTTTAAATGGTTCTCGCAAACGTCAAACATGACTGATTATAATTTCAATTCGGTCTGGCCTTTCTTCTTCTTTACATAAAGTAAAGAAGAAGAAAGACTTTTTTTTTCATTTTTTTTCTTTTATTTAATGAAATGAAAGGAAAGCTATCTATAAAAAAAATTGGATAGAACAGCTTCCGCCTTCTCCACTGATAGTGAGAGAGCGAAATCCGGGTAAACGCCAATACCTATTACTGGTAGAAAGATAGAAGTCGAAACAAATAACTCGCGCGGTCCAGAATCAAAAAAATAAGAGTTTGGAATATTAAATAACTTATATCCATAGAACATTTGACGTGACATAGATAATGAATAAATAGGAGTTAATATCATTCCAATTGCCATTCCAAAAAAAATTAGTATTTTGTGTAGTAAAAGATATTTTTGGCTGGTAATTATTCCACAAAATACTATTAATTCTGCAATGAAACCACTCATGCCCGGTAACGCAAGGGATGCCAGCGAAAAGCTACTGAAAAGTGTGAATATTTTTGGCATTGGAATAGCTATTCCGCCCATTTCGTCGAGATAAACAAGACATATTCTATCGTAACTAGTTCCCGCTAAGAAAAAAAGTGCAGCACCAATAAAGCCATGAGAGATTATTTGTAAAATGGCTCCATTAAGTCCCGTATCGGTTATAGAACTAATTCCTATAATTATGAAACCCATGTGAGATACAGAGGAATAGGCTATTCTTTTTTTTAAATTACGTTGCCCAAGAGATGTTGAAGCTGCATAGATTATTTGTATTGTGCCTATTATTATCAACCAGGGAGCAAATTTAAAATGAGCATGAGGTAATAGTTCCATATTGATACGAACCAATCCATACGCTCCCATTTTTAATAAGATTCCGGCTAGAAGCATACAAGTACTGTAATGTGCTTCTCCATGGGTATCTGATAACCATGTATGTAAAGGAATAATCGATAATTTTACAGCAAAAGCAATAAAAAATCCAATATAGAATATTATTTCTAATGCCAGAGGATACGATTGATTAACTAATGTTTCAAAATTTAATGTTGGTTCATTGGAACCATATAAACCAACACCCAGAGCTCCCAGCAATAGGAAAATGGAACCCCCTGCGGTATACAAAATAAACTTAGTAGCTGAATAGAGACGTTTCTTTCCCCCCCACATAGATAAAAGTAGATAAACAGGAATTAATTCTAATTCCCACATTATGAAAAAAAGTAAAAGGTCTCGGGACGAAAACGATCCTATTTGGCCACTGTACATTGCTAACATCATGAAATAGAATAATCGAGAATTTCGAGTAACCGGCCAAGCCGCTAACGTAGCTAAAGTAGTGATGAATCCCGTCAGTAAAATGGGCCCTATCGAAAGTCCATCTATTCCTAATCTCCAGTGAAAATCAAAAAAATTGATCCATTTATAATCTTCTGCCAGTTGGATTAATGGATCGTCTGGTTGGAAATGATAACAGAATGCGTAGGTTGTTATAAGGAGCTCTAGCATTGAAATACATACTGTATACCACCGGATAACCTTATTTCCTCTATGAGGAAGAAAGAAAATTAAAGAACCTGCAAATAGGGGCAAAACTACAATTGTAGTTAACCAAGGAAAATAATTCATGGTAAAGACAAGATACACTTGATCCAAAAAAAACCCGTACCCTAACTATAGTTAGGGTACGGGTTTTTGTCGGTAAAAAAAATCCAAATAGAATGGATTCAAGTGGAGTTTTCTGAAACGTATCAATAAGCTAGACCCATACTGCGAGTTGTTTCAGGCCCTAGATAAACTCGAACACTTAAAAAATCGGTTGGACAGGCAGACTCACATCTCTTACAACCAACACAGTCCTCTGTTCTCGGAGCAGAGGCTATTTGTTTAGCTTTACATCCATCCCACGGTATCATTTCTAATACATCCGTAGGACAAGCTCGTACGCATTGAGTACACCCTATACATGTATCATAAATCTTTACTGAATGTGACATTGAATCTATAATTTTTTTTTTAACTTCATTAAATTTCGATCTAGTTCTAGTTAAAGTAAATGAATCAAATATTCAAATACCAGACGAATCAATGATTTACCAGAATTTTTGAATTAATCTACTTCTGGATTGGATCGGCTTATTAGAAAATAAATAAAAAAAAAGAGGTCCAAAATACTTTATATTTATTACATTTTTGAAAGTATGATTATACCTTAAGGTACCATACTTAGTAATGTAATTTGAATTGATGACTATTAAAATTTTAATTTCTATAATTCTAATATATCTATAATCCGAATATAATAGAATAAAAAAAAAACAACTACTTATTCAATAAATTCGATTGATCGATACGAGTTGATTTTCTGTTACAATAAATTGAGGAAACAATAGCCAGTCCAATAGCAGCTTCAGCGGCTGCGATAGCTATAACAAAAATTGCGAAAATGTTTCCTTTTAATTGGCGACTATCAAAAAAATCAGAAAATGTTACAAAATTTAGATTAACTGCATTCAATAGAAGTTCAAGACACATAAGAGCCCGAACCAAATTTCGGCTCGTGGATAGTCCGTAGATTCCTATAGAAAATAAATAGGCACTCAAAACAAGTACATGTTCGAGCATCATTAACCAACTCCTTATCAATCTCGATTCTTTTCAATATGAACAATAATTAAACCGATTTTATTGACTAGAATATAAGAAGTTCGAATAGAGGAGTTTAATTTAATTTAAGAATAAAAAAATAGTTTGTTTGTTAATAAATCTAACTATCTATAAAGTATTTCCGTTTTATGCATCAATTCGAATAAAATTGAATGGAAATGAATAGGATAAAATTTCATTTTTATTTGGATTGCTAGTTTTAAAAATAAATTATTGACTTATTGGCGAGCCACAGAAATTGCACCTATTAAAGCAACTAAAAGAATTATTGAAATGAGTTCAAATGGAAGAAAAAAATCTGTTGATAAATGAATTCCAATTTGTTGACTAGTATTTATCAAATCTTGTTCTAGAATCTGGTTTAATCTTGTAGTCCAAATAATCCCATACCATGACGTATTTAGAATAGTAATAATTAATGAAACAAAAAGACTTGTACAAACCAACGAAATAGCCCCATCCCCAACAGTCCAAAGATGAAAATCTTTGCCATATTCTGGCCCACTCATGAACATTACAGCAAATATTATTAAAACATTTATAGCTCCTACATAAATAAGGAGTTGTGCAGAAGCTACAAAATGCGAGTTTGCTAGAATATAAAATAAAGATATACAAACAAGAACCAATCCCAGTGAAAAGGCAGAAAAAATAGGATTGGTAAATAATACCACTCCGAGACCCCCTAATATAAGACCTGACCCCAGAAAGACTAAAAGAAAATCATGTATTGCTCCAGTTAAATCCATTATATGTAAAATAAGAGATAAAAAAATAGGAATTTTTCATGATCTTATTGACTTGGACAGGAAAAAAGAAGTTCATGCGCTACTAATTATTGCTAATTAAATGAAATCCTAATTTGATATACATATTAAAGTTATTGGACCCATCGCATTCTTTTTTTATCTGAAAGAGTCGTTCGAAACTAAAACTATTGGAAATCATTACAGTAAACAGATTTTCAATACAAATTAAGTTGTGATTTTCATCAATCAATAGAATAGTGAATAGAATAGTCGGGGTTTGTAATTTTTGACCAAAATAAAAAAATCAACTTTTTGAATTTAAATTTAAAATTAAATAAAAGAACCTTAGTAATTTCTTCCATCACAAGATTTCTCATTTGTTATGAGATTTCTCTTTTGTTTGAGGCGAATTCAAAATTGTTCGAATTGTGTAATCATCCGTTATTGATATTGGTAAACGACCCAGAGCAATTTGATTATAATTTAATTCGTGACGATCATAAGTAGAAAGCTCATATTCTTCAGTCATTGATAAACAATTTGTTGGGCAATACTCAACACAATTACCACAAAATATACAGATTCCGAAATCAATGCTGTAATTAAACAATCGTTTCTTTCGAATATCCGTTTCCAATTTCCAATCAACAGCAGGTAGATCTATAGGACATACACGAACACATACTTCACAAGCAATGCATTTATCAAATTCAAAGTGTATTCGACCACGAAAACGCTCCGATGTGATCAATTTTTCATAAGGGTATTGAATAGTTACGGGTAAACGGTTGGCATGAGATAGGGTAATCATAAAACTTTGACCAATGTACCTTGCCGCCCGTACTGCTTGTTGACCATAATTGATGAACCCAGTTACCATAGGGAACATATAGTAAATATCAATAATAAATTGGATTTTGTTTCTTTCTCTTGTTTGATACAAGTTGTGAATTGAATTTGAATATTTGAATTTGAATTATAGTGAATATCAAATATTCTATTCGATTTTTTTATATAAATTTATAATGAAAGGAGTTGGGAAGAAGTTGTTAATAATAGATTACCTAAAGAAATAGGTAAAAGAAATTTCCATCCAAGATTTAATAATTGGTCCATTCTCAGTCTAGGTAAAGTCCACCTTGTTGTGATAGGAATGAACAAGAACAAAAAAGTTTTCGCTAATGTAATGAAAATACCAATTGTTGTTCCAAAGACTCCATACGCTTTATTTATTTCCAAAAACTCAGGAATCAATATGTATGGAATAGAGAGATTCCAACCACCCAAGTAAAGAACTGTTACAAATAGTGAAGAGACTAGTAGATTTAAATAGGAAGCAACATAAAATAAACCAAATTTGATACCCGAATATTCGGTTTGATAACCTGCTACTAATTCTTCTTCTGCTTCTGGTAAATCAAAAGGCAATCTCTCGCATTCGGCTAGAGAAGAAATTATAAAAACAATAAACCCTATAGGTTGCCGCCACAAATTCCATCCCCAAAAACCATATTTTGACTGCGCCTCAACTATATCAACTGTACTTGAACTGTTAGATAATCATAGTCGATGATAAGATCACTCTTATCATCGCTATTCCAGAACCGTACATGAGATTTTCACCTCATACGGCTCCTCGAGAGCCATAAATAAATCTAGGGACTGATTAGATATTCTTTATTTAATCTTGATATACTTGTAGGATAGATAAAGTTAAAATCAATCGAAAGTTCCTGAATTAGACTAATGGAATTCTGTCTGCTATACTATAAAAAAAGTGCTTCGGAATTGATCTTATCCCTTACTTTAAGTTTAAGAATTTCAATTTTTTTATTGAGTAATAACTTAGATCCTTCAAAAAAAATACTCTTTATTACCAATATCAATAAATAGTTCACTTTTTTTTCGATTCCGAAAAAAAAAGAATTAAACATTCATTATTTATGACATGACAAAAATTTCATTTCCATTAATATGGATATCAGATAAAAAAGATTTTTTTTGCAATTCCATACTTTCTTTTCGTTCCTTTACTTTACTTTTATATTAAACCTAAATAAAAGAAAGAAAGGGTAAAGGATTACTTCGTTACTGATAGTTATTCATATAATCGGTGGATAGGATCATACTCTGGATCGGAATTTCATTTTTGGGAGTACTACTTGATCGTTTCTACAAATTTAAAGCCCTAATTAGTATTTCTTTTATGTATAAAAGTCTCTTCGAATAACTTACATAATCTCTATTACGAATCCTTTGTGTACTTTTGTGTTCCTAATCATCCACTCATTTTTTCTCAATCTCTATGGTAATTCATGTATGGGAATACATACAAAAGATAGTAAAAGCTCCATAGAGTTGTTCTTTTCAACCCGCTTCAAGACATGATGACTTATTAACCAATCTTGGGGTAAAGAGTCTTGACTGCTTATGTTTATTTTCGTTTAACCCTTGTACATAGGAAATGAGATTCCATTTTTTTACTGCGAATTTCGAAGCTGTTTTCTTTCACTCATCTAACTATCTAGTTTAGTTTAGCAATCCGGGCTAGTGAATAAAAAAAGAAAGAAAGATATATCTATTTAATACGTTTAATTTTTATTCTTAGAAACCTAAAAAGAAATGGAGGAAGACTTATGTCTCAACGAATCACACGTAGAGATGTTGATAACACACATAGAGTTAATGGTATTTCATAACTAATTGATTGAGCAGCAGCCCGTAGACCACCTAAAAAGGAATATTTATTATTTGATCCATATCCTGACATAAGAAGTCCAATTGGAGCAATACTTGAAACGGCAATCCATAAAAAAACACCAATACTGAGATCGGCTAGAATAAGGCGATAGCCAAAAGGAATTACTGAATAACTTAGTAGAATTGATATGACTGCTATAGAGGGTCCGATACTAAATAAACGTGTATCCCCCCTAGATGGAAGAAGGTTCTCTTTCAAAAGTAATTTTATCCCGTCTGCTAGAGCTTGAAGAATTCCCAAAGGGCCGGCGTATTCAGGTCCAATACGTTGTTGTATACCTGCGGATATTTCTCTTTCTAACCACACAATTACCAGTACACCTGTTGTGATTCCCAATATGAGAATCAAAATAGGGACAAGCATCCATATAGTTTCATAAACCTCTTTTAAGGATTCTAATCTGGAAAAAGACTTGATAGCTTGTACTTCTGTTGTATCAATTATCATTTCAACGATCAACTTCTCCCATAATAATATCTATGCTACCTAGTATCGTCATAATATCAGCCAATTTCATTTTTTTAACTAACTGAGGAAGAATTTGCAAATTGATAAAACCCGGGGAACGAATTTTCCATCTCCAAGGAAAAACACTCTGGTCTCCTATCAAAAATATTCCCAATTCCCCCTTTGGGGCTTCGACTCTTACATAAAGTTCTTGTTTCGACAATTCAAAAGCAGGGGATGGCTTTTTACTAATGAATCGATATTCAAAATCATTCCATTCAGGATATTTTATTCTATTAAAGCGTCGGATTTCTAAATTCTCATAGGGACCCCCTGGAATTCCTTCTAGAGCCTGTTGAATAATTTTGATGGATTCTGCCATTTCACCGATTCGTATTAAATAACGAGCTAATGAATCTCCTTCTTTTTGCCATTGGACTTCCCAATCAAATTCGTCGTAACACTCATAATGATCAACTTTACGAAGATCCCATTGTATTCCGGAAGCTCGTAGCATTGGTCCCGATAAACCCCAATTTATTGCCTCTTCTCCACCAATAATGCCCACTCCTTCAACTCGTTCTAAAAAAATAGGATTTCGTGTAATAAGTTTTTGGTATTCAGCAATCCCTGTTAAAAAATAATCACAAAAATCTAAACATTTATCTATCCATCCATAAGGTAGGTCGGCAGCTACTCCGCCGATACGAAAATAATTATGCATCATTCTCATACCGGTGGCAGCTTCGAATAAATCATATACCAATTCTCTTTCTCTGAAAATATAGAAGAAGGGGGTCTGCGCGCCAATATCTGCCATAAAAGGGCCGAGCCATAACAAATGAGAAGCTATACGACTTAACTCCAGCATAATCACTCTGATATAGCTAGCCCTCTTAGGTACTTGAATATTTCCCAATTGTTCTGGCCCATTTACCGTTATTGCTTCGGTGAACATAGTGGCTAAATAATCCCAACGTGTTACATAAGGCAGATATTGTATAATTGTTCGGTTTTCCGCAATTTTTTCCATCCCTCTGTGTAAATAACCCAATATTGGTTCACAGTCAATAACATCTTCACCGTCTAAAGTAAGGATAAGTCGGAGAACGCCATGCATGGATGGATGGTGAGGACCCATATTGACTATCATGAGGTCTTTTCTTGTAGTTGGTACAGCCATAGGTTTTCCCCGATTCATTATTCAGTTTTCCATGAATTGCTGAAAACAAAAAGAAGTTCATCAAAATTCAAGATCGAATAAATCAAATAATTCAAAACGACTCTTCAAATTAACGTGTTTTTATTTTAGCTTTCGAATGTTCAATTGACTGATTAATTCTTTATAGCGTACTCCATCTTTTTTTAACAAATAAGCCAGTAGTCGTTGCCGTTTTCCTAGAATTTTTCGTAGACCTCTCTGAGATGAATAGTCTTTTTTGTGCAATTCCAAATGTGAAGTAAGTCTTCCTATCTTATTGCTAAAACGGAATACTTGAAATTCAACGGACCCCCTGTTTTCTTCTTTTTCTTCATGCGAAATAACAGATATGAATGATTTTTTTGTCATAAAATTTAAAACTTCTTTTTTTTTTTACCAAATATGGAATTTTGCCGATCAGTAATAATAATGCCAGCTATTTTTATCTGGTACACATAATAATCAGAATTTTCTTTATTCATTTTGATAAAATGAATAAAGAAAATTCTGTTGATTCATTTCTGGATCTAATTGATACGTTATCGAATTAGTATCATGTATCGAAATTGGACGCTAAGACAAGGCGCGTGCACATCTATTTATCTACTAGACGATAAGGAATATATAAGATAAATGTATCATAAATGAGTTTTTAATCGTGGATACATACGTATTCTTAACATACTAAAACGACTGCCGTTATTAGTATGGATACAATAACGATTCATACAAGCTAAATCTTCTAATCGATAATTCGGCCAAAGAAAGGATTTGAATTTTATAAGTTTCTTTTTATCTCGATCAAGATCTTTGCTTTTATCAAAAAATTGACTACCGTTTTTTACCCTATTCCCATTGTAAAATACTGGGTTTTTATCCACAACTTTATTATTCCTTGGGTTGAAACAAGTTAGAATTCTCAATTCTCGACGACGTCTAGGTAATAAAATATTTTCAAGAATAAGCAAATCAGAATTGTTTTTGTCTATGTATCTGTATATTTTTTGATTAATTTTGTGTCTACTCCTATGAGCCCGTGAAATACCTATCATTTGATACATAAGAAAATTCCCATTATTTATAGACATAGACGCTGGATATCCTTCAATAATTAATATTCCTTTTTGTAAAAATTTTGATAAAGATGTAGGAGGCTCCTCCTCCGGCAACGGAGGAAGAGCAGGGGTACCTCCACCCGTCTGCCTTCTCATATTAGCATTACGCCAAGTTCTATAAAACGTATACCCATCTCCGGTATACATACGAGTACGAAGCTTAAGTGAAGGATACGAATGTCTAGGAGGCTTATACGACGGCAATTCAATATCTTTTTCTTCAGCTTTTTCTTCAGCTTTTTTTTCAGCTTTTTTTTTCTATTTTTTTATATAATTCCCGAAGTTTTTTAGATGCTTCCTTAGATTTATTATCGAATTCCTGAAAGTCATTATATAATTCCTGAAGTATTTTATATAATTCCTGAAATTTATTATATAATTCCTGAAATTTATCATAAAATTCCCCTTTATGTAATTCCCAAAGTTTTTTATGTGATTCCCAAAGTTTTTTATATGATTCCCAAAGTTTTATATATAATCCCTTTTTATATAATTCCTGATGTTTTTTATATGATTCCCGAAGTTTATTTTTGCGTAATTTCTTAATATTATACTTTTTACGAAATGGATACGCTCTTTGACGTGCTCGCTCAAATAAGTAACGTGCTCGCTCAAATAAGTAGCGTATTCGCGCAAATACTTGGCGCGCTCGCTCATCAAATCTTATCTTTTTACATGATTGCTTAATATTATTAAAAAACCCTTTTTTTTCTGTAGGACCAACTTCATCATAACTATCAAATTTATTAACAACTTGATAAGGGTCTCGATCAAAAGGCCTATATCCGTCGTGCCAAGGTTTTAGGCGGAAAGGAGAGACTGCCATTATCTGGAAACCGTCTTCTGACCAGTATTCAGGAAGTTTTTCGGTTGAGAATGGAATACCGTTATAGGTACATTTTATATATACTTCGTTCTTCCACTCTTTGAAATCTTGCGACCACTCAGGCCGTTGCAATAATAACATACGGCCAATATTTTTCGCTACTATCAATAAAGGGAATATAATATATTTTCTAAGAATTGCCTGGGCGCCTAGAAGCGCAGCCCTTAGTGGTTGACCGTACGTATACTCCTCCTCCCAGGCTCTTTCGGCCTCCATTATTTGTTCGTCTATTTTTTCCCTTTCGGTCGGTTCGTTTTCCAATTCTTCTATAGTAAGAAGGACATCTTCGAAAGAAGAGTAATAAACCAAACGTTCAAATTCTGAGATTTTTCCCGTATACTCTAGAAAAATTCCTCTAATAAACTCGCAATACTTAAGAAAAGTATAAAACAAAGAATCTATTCTGTTTGTAAAAAATCTGGAATGTGGTTTTTCTAGATATATTGACCAAACACTCGTTTTACATTTTTGAACACGCATGGAACCTTTGATCAATTCTCGACGAAATTGTGATCTTGGTACATAACGTTTGAAATGTAATTTTTTGGATTCTTTTTCATCTGTGTCACTCTCCCCTCCAGAAAGCAAAACAGTTGCACGCCTGCATGGCAGTCCGGCAATATCAGCCTCCACTAACACCGCATCTTTTTCTTGTTTCCGTAATTGTTGTATATTTTTTAGTAGACTGGATGGCCAGAAAAGAGTTTTTTTCTCGATTTCTTTTATTTTTCCCTCCCTTTCAATAAAATTTTGATGAAACCCTTTACTTTGAGCCAAGGAATCGTTTATAAAAGACATGAAATACCTAAATTCTGCTATAATTATCGCGTCGGGTCTACATTTTTCTAGGTACCTTTCATTATTTTTTATAAGTTGAGCTTCGGGTGGAAGAAAGAAGAGGTCAGTTAATCTTTTGAAGGGTGTGGGTGCAGGTGGCTTTTTGGGGTGTCCCCGAGAGGATCCCCTTAAGAGGGGATCAGATGTTTTTTGGAAATATTGTATTTTATCTTTTTTTTTATCGGCTAATCGAGTTTTTTTTTCCAATACATTTATCTCTTTAAGCCCTTTTCTGTCTAAAACTGCAATTTCTTTAGAAAATTCAGTGCTTAAGCTGTTCTTTTTTTGTTCATTGGTACGAATCCCATAATTGTACAGTTCATCAGATGATAATTTTTCTGTTGTAGACAAAGAAGTCTTTTTTTGTATCATTCCCGAGAAAGCGGCTAAACTAGGTGGATGTGAAAAAGAAATTCTTTTTTTTCCATCATTTTGATCAGAAGTTGGGATTTTTTTATAGAATGCTTCTTTAAAAACTTTAAAAACTTTAAAAAGTTTAAAAAGGGGAGGAGAAGGCTCTTCCTTGGTAAATTCCCCTTCTTTCGCTAGGCCTATTCTATAAAAATATTCTTCAGCTTTTTTTCGATCTATTTCCACTTCGGCTTCTTTCGGTTTATAAGTCAAAATAGGTAACGGCATTTTGTTAAAAATGAGTAGACATGTAAAAAATACGAGAATACCACCGATTAGACCAAAAGAATTTCTCAAATCGAAGATCAAATTCTGATAAAATCGAAACACATAGAAAAGGTACTTTTTAGGTCTAGCGGGCTTATTTGATCTAACCAAATAATTTTGCTGTATCCATACTAATACGAATCTAACCGATTTCATGAATAAAATGTGACCAATTAACCAACCAACAAAACTACTTGTTAAAAATAATATCTTGTTGTTGTATCGAAACATATAAACGTTGAGTAATCTGAAAAACATTGTACTTGGGAAAAAAAAGAAATGGCTCAATAATTGAAAAAAGAGATTATTCAGGAATATACATTGAATGCTGAGATTACGCGTACGCATTGAATTTTTGCGAGTAGATTTTTCATCAACAAAAAAGTCTTCGTAACTGTACCACATGTAATGAAGGTAAAGATAAGGTACAGTTATGAAAGTTATTGTACGAGGCCTACTCAATACTAGACGCGGAGGCCTATAATAGATCGATATGAACATCAGGAGTTGTCCTATCATAAAACCAGTTGATGCGGCTACCTCCTTCTCGATTGCTTCTTCTTCTCCTTCTTCTATAACCTGAAAATGAGCTTGGAGAAGTAAGAGATAAGAAGGGCCTATGGATAATGTGGTCAGAAATCCATAATAGAGTCCGACCACAACGACCGAATTCATTAGCTTCATAGCTAGAGATGCGGAATTGCCTAGTAGAAAAGACGGATAAATCATATAAAACTCCTTTTTTTTGTTTCAAATTTTTTGATTCCTACTATAGTAGAATCGTTTTACTTTGTTTACTATAAGATGCGTCATCGTTCCAATTTGTTATAAGATTTTTTTGGGTTAGGCCGACTTCTATTGTTCGTATTTCGATTGTTCGTATTCGACGAAGATTTTTTTTATTTTTTTTTTCTATAAACAAAGTTGAATTCCCGGAATAAAGAGATTTTGCTATTGAAAAAGCTTTTAACGCTGCCCAATATCCCTTTTTTTTCCAAAAATTTTTACGAATATGCTTTTTGGAAATAGAAGTACGTTTTTTTGGAACTGCCATTTAAAATGGATTACTCATTGTTGTAGTTGGATGTGAAAAACATCTATTGGTCAAACGAATCTTTGTTTACTATATAATTAATTATCCATGTATTTTTTAGATTCTATACCATACAGGGCCTTTTAGTCAAATTTTTCATTATAGAAAAGCATAATCTAACTAAAAATATATGAAATATATATATATATATATTAAAATTCCCTAAAATATTCAATTAGGAGAAACAAAATTTTCTATGGAGTATAATATTTATTTATAATTTAAAATACTTCGTGCGAAATTGATGAATAAATTTAATAAAAATTAAATAATTAATCAAAATTTCTACTTATACTTAAGATCTCTATATATTTTGTATATTTTTGCTGTATTTCATTTAATTTACATGTGCATATTAAGCCACATCGAAAAATTTAAGTTAGCAAATCTTAATTGAAAAGCTTGAATTTTTTCTTTTTTTTTTCGAAAATCTAAATAAATCGAATTTCCAATTTTCAAATTGAAATGATATCCATAATTTAATCCCATAAATTAATTTGTTTAAAGAATCCATAATTTGAGACATTTTAGTGATTTTTTTTTATTCTATGTTATGGTAAAGTAGTAAAGTAAAGTAAGAGGTATCATATCCTTTTTTTCTATAAACTATATAAAATATATAACTATAAAAAAAAAAGAATATTTTTCTATGTTTTTTTGTTTTTCGTTTGGAACGGAAGACAATCAAATAATTTTTCGTAAAACCAGTTAATAATTATGAATAAACTACTGAATAAACTTATTAAAATAACTAGTTCCTAGTTTTTTGTATTACTTATTTTTTTATTAGATTGTTTATTAGATTTTTAGTAGATCTTCTGATTCATACTATTTTTTAGTCTAATTTTTTTATCTTTATTATATATATTATAAATAACTTAACTGTAAAT